TCTTGACCAATTCGAAAGATCATTCGACGTAGTTGAAATAACTGAATTGGGGGTTGTTTGGTCAAGTAACGGGAACTCAGTCAAATTCATAACTGTCTCAATGTAATCTTTTCCTTCTTTTTTATTTTTATTGTCTGAATATTCAGGAGCTAAGACCATTCCAATGCTCCTTTTCGCCATGCATAAACTGAACCAACAATTGGGATAAGCACAAAAATTAAAGCTTCTATAAATACGGATACACCCAATACATCAAAACTCATTGCCCACGGATAAAGAAAGACTGTTTCAACATCAAAAACAACAAAAACTAGAGCAAACATATAATAGCGAATTCGGAATTGTAACCAAGCATCCCCCATGGGTTCTATACCCGATTCATAACTAGAGAGCTTCTCCGGTCCTTCACTAATCGGGGCTAAAACTCCAGAAATGATAAATGCCAAGATAGGAATAACACTTGATATTATTAGAAATGCCCAGAAAATATCATATTCGTGAAGCAGAAACATAGATGTACTCCTATTAATGTGGAATATACTGAATTAGTCGATTCGAATTGGAATTGTCAATTCGTCCAGAACTTCTTAAGCGAAATAAGCATTTTTTTTTCTTAGCGTTAGCGATATAACATATAGGCATTAGTTAAAAGGCCCAGGGATTTCTAGTATATTCTATTCGAAGTATTTTAAAAAATAAAATTCATTCGGGTAGAGGATTATTGCGGCTATTGACTCGATACGAATATGTAAACATAATCTAATGCATCGAACGATTATATTCTCTCTTCTTGCCCTATCCTAGATTTATTTATTATATTATTTTCTAAAATTGATATCTAAAATGGATATAATTCTTAATTGATTCAATCTCTTGAATTGCTAGGAACCCAAATACAAAAAAAGTGTTTCCATACCAAACAAAATTAGAAACTTTATTGGATCTCTACTATCCCGACGTACTCTCTAAGAAACAATAAAAATCAAGGTATTTAATTAGAGTTATAATGCAAAAGGCATTTGATTTTGAATCAATTTGTAGTACTAAAGTAGTAAAAATCGTGATTTGGAATGAACCAAAATACTTATTTGTTACTGCAATACCACTTAGTAAGACTAACAAATGTTAGTAAGGCCAACCAATGCAATGGTTAAATTTCGTTACAAGAAAAAGTTTGTTTTGAAGCAAACCTACATAATGAAGTATAGCACAATGGTATAATCGGCAGAATCGTAAATTCTACATAAGATACTTCTAATAGAAAAAAAATAACATATTATCGAAATCGAACGATTCGATAAATCAAATCTCCAAACCAGCTCAACTCATAGAAATAGAAGAGGGTACAAATAGTGATTTGATATATTTATGACCAATTCATTGAATCTATATGATCATAGGGTAATGCTTCTAGTTCTATGGACCAACCAACTGACCAGCCACAAACAAGTATTAATGAGATGAGGAAATTAAAACTAAAAAAAGAATGTAAATATAATGTATAGGGCTATACGGACTCGAACCGTAGACCTTCTCGGTAAAACAGATCAAACTTTTTATTATCGAAATGATTCGAACTGTTTCAAAGACCCAACATGCATTTTGTTGCATTGGGCTCTTTCATCAACTGATGAAAAGATCAGTTAGTCCACTATATTTTTTCTTCACCGAAAACAAGAAGATAATGAGATGGCTCCATTTGCTCTGATTCATTATTTGAATTCTGATCTAAGAGCAATACCAAAGTGTTTCAAAGAAGGGTTACTTTGACGTAGGTCTGCTTCTGGCCTAAATCCACCTAAGTTAAAGTTTAATGGAGTCTCTATCGTTCCACTCTAAGAGTCAAATATGAGACTTCTTACACCTTAAAGTTCATAGGACGAAAAGAGGTTATTTTGAGGCCCTTATACTCGTTATGCCTAGCATTGAATAGACTGGGTATTCACCTTATCAATTCTCAAATCAATGATGGGCTCTATTTGGCATCAGAATTCGCACCCGAATCGGACTGACCAAATATTTGTCAGGCTATTGTTCTCTTGTTCTCTCGAATCCATGGAGTAAGACATCGATTTATCAATAAGATTATTTGATTACATGATTGACTCCCTTGAAAAGCATTGGCGCACGTGTAAACGAGGTGCTCTACCTAACTGAGCTATAGCCCTTGTCATAGACATCTTAACATATAGGTAATTTCTTGTCAAGTCAAGATGGATATTCCACGATTACATCATATAATAGTTCTTTGGCCGTTTCCTCTTAATTAAGTTAAGGATTGGTATTGCTTAGAAGTAATATTCCATATATAATCCCCGAAGTGATGAGTCTCTTTTTTTTCTTTGTAGTGATAAAAGACCTACTTAACTCAGCGGTTAGAGTATTGCTTTCATACGGCGGGAGTCATTGGTTCAAATCCAATAGTAGGTAGAACTTATTAGATACCGGAATCAATGGTATCTAATAAGTTTTTCTACTCATCTTCTTTTTTTTGTTGTAT